CTGATGATCGTAATCGTTATCCGGTTCCGGAACAACCTACCCAGCGCTATCTGATGTTGGAATGGAACAAAAAAACAAGGAAGGGAAGGAATCGAGGGACGGGGGAGCATCCTCCCTTATCGAGCTACAAGCGCACACGCTTATTCAACAAATCCAAAAACTAACTCCAGAGGGAAGACATTCTAGCCTAGCTTGAGACAAACCTAAAGACGGGTTTCAGAATTCCTGCAAGAGCTTTCAGGAAAGGAGGTTGAAGCTCCATCGAAGAAAGCTCCGAGCCCTCCAGCCGTCAAGGCCTTTCTTAATGATAGGGTCGAGAAGGTGGAGTACGTGTTGTCGGCCCAGGGATGATAGCAGTTGGTGGAGGATGGACCCTCTCCTCTGTTGGTGGATGTAATGGACCCTCTGGAATCTCATGCGTGCGTAATAGCACTTTTTTCTGTACGCGAAGACTCGTATCTTCTATGCGATTGAGAAAATCATAGCTTGGTTTATGTGCTACCCCTTCCTTTTTGTAGTTTTCTGCTTGCTATTCCTTCAAACGAGCAGCAAAGCACTTTCCAAACAAATGCGGATCCTACTGATGCGATAGTGACAGTTCCCGCACTCCAGAAGCAAGCAGCGCATAGTTTACACGAGAGAAGAGACAAGGAAAGATTACTAACCTTTACGACAGATAGAGATTCCGACAGATAGAGATCACGCAGATTGACAGGAGACGGGAGACTTTCCAGTGTCCGGATGACTTATTGCGGATTCGATACTCAAAGAAGGCCTAGAAGCGAATAGTCCACTTGAGCAATTCGCCATTCTCCCACCGATCCAAAACAAAAGGGTGAGCGTACCTTCCCCTGATTGCTCAGTTGTTCAAAGAGCTACAGCATTCCCTTAATCTTAATAAAGAAAGCCCTTTACTGAAAGGGGAACATAAGCTTTTGACCCTTTCCAGGATTCACTTTTTCGATTAAGGATTCCCTCTCTTGGGGGTGGGAAAGGCTTACTGCTAGGTGGTAGTCATTTTTTCCATAGTAGAGGTGTAACCGATCTGTCAATATGTGCCAGTGGGAGTCACAGGCAGTCTTCTTGCGCGTGCTTTCTTCTTTCAATACCAGGCATGGAACTACTAGATCTTTCCATTCCATCCCTAGAGTTAAGCGAAGCGTAATCTAGCGCAAGAGTTTCACTGAGCTGAGCGAGCATGGAAGCGGTAGCCCACAGGTTAGCGTGGAGTGGTCAGTAGAGCTTCGTTCATCTATCTGTCCACTCCGTAGTAGGTGAAGCTAGAGGTTCCTTCCCAGCAGCTGCGATGTGAGACATTCCACTTCTCTGTTCTCTTTTTCCTTCCCTTGATTCATTCTCTTGATCCGTCCATTGAAGCATTCTTGTGTACCGGCACAGAAAAGAAAATGTGTTATTCAGGAACCAGCAAAGCGAACGGAGCTAGTCCGATCAGCTCAGTAATGCGTAGTAAGTATGATTTGATTTATCAATGTCGGTAGGAAGAGCACTCATGTTTTCCTAGCAAGAGAAAGGAACAGAGCTTTCGCTCGAATAGTTCGTCGTGAGACAGCTCATAGCTTGGGATTAGGCGTGGCCGGTCAGGATCAGAGTACAGGTACTGCCTTAGTTAGAGTAGTAGACTATATCAATAGTACGGGGTCCTGCAGTTAGCTTTCATTTTGTTTTATTTATATTTAATAGTAGAGGTGCGTAAACCGATCTATCAGCATGGGTAAGAGTCAAGACACTTCCTTCTTCCAATACCAGAAATGTGGAACACTAGATCATGGGCAGATCTTCCTATTCCATTCCATTAGGGACAGAGCACTAAAGCGAGCGCCAGAGGTTCACAGCAAATCCTTTCAGAAAATGGCAGAGAACAGAAAGAAAGGCTTGCTTTAGTCGTCGTTCAGTCGGTCATGAAAGAAAATGCTTTCCATTTCAAGGTGAATTCCATTTTCTGGATTTCTTTGTTCTAGCATAGGTGAAACGGATCCAATACCAAGACGACTAGAAATATCACTTCTATATATATGCTATTTCTATTTATTGCAGAAGCGCCCCAAGCGGAACCGTGCTCTCGAACGAACCTAGCGGTCGGGTATTAAGAAGAGAAATAATAGACCATAGGAGCCGGGGTTAAACTATAACAAGCCAAAAAAAAGAGCAGAGGAACGTGGTGAACCATGCCGAGTCGGGCCTGAAGAACCGTAGTATCGTGCTAAGCCTATCAAGCCAAGGTTGAGTGAAGGAATACAAGAATTTAGCCAAGGGTTAGAAGGACAACTAATTTAGTCTTGGGTCTCCGGTGATAGGTATCAGTCACTAGGCACATAGGTAAAGGTTGAAAACCGTTAGCAAGGCTACGAACCTTCGAGAAGGTTTATAGAAGACCTTCTCAGATCAATATACCTTAATAGGATGATGCTTGAACTGGATTATAAAAAGAAGGGGAGTACCCGAGCCAAGGCAAGTGCCATAGATTTAGCTGTTGTCGGAAGTTTCAAGTAGACTAGAAAAGGGAGGAAGCTCAAGGCGATAGGCATAATGGAAATGCATCCTGAATCTGTTCACACGAATTGCTCAAGGTTGGAGGAAAAAGCACTACTATTGAACTCCTGTTGTTGAGGAATGGTAGATGGGAAAGATCCCAGACCTAGGGCGAGAAATGCTTTTATTCAATGCCATTGATCCGTTTAAGACGAAGAAGCTGTTCACTCTCGTTGAAGTTGTCGGCATTACCCCAGCTATTGAATCCGTTTGTGCCATTGACTCTGTCGTCGTAATAAGCACTGTTTTCGGGTTGGAAGGCATAACCCGCTTGCCTACCTTGTTAGGAGTTTGAGTTCATCCCCGCTTAGGGGAGCGAAGGCACTTACGCATCCGGATTCCATTCCATTCTTTTTAAGCTCACATCGGGAGAAAGGTTGCTTGCTTTTGGTCAGCTGTTCCCAAGGAGTCTTTCAGAAGATGTGGCACAATTTGTTTTGTTAGAAAAGTGCTTGTTTCATTCAGTTAGTGTTTATAATAGGGCATGCAAATGCAAGATTTGAATTGGTATAATAAGTGCGGAATAAGCGATCAAAGCACGCTTTTGCCCATAAATAAAAGAAGTTCACGCATTGGCAAACGGACTTCAAAAGAGTAGGGAAGGGAAGTAAAGGAAGGAGAATACGGAAGTTAGAGACTACTCAGCCAATAGATCTTAGAGGACTGGGCACTGTGCAATCTATTAGTACAAGACTGGCTATTGAAGTCAGAGACTCTACTTATGCTTGCGGAGGGATGTAAATGTAAGGACTACTTTTCTGAATATTTCATTCTTTAGCTCCTTTCTTTATCCGATCCGGCCCGAAAGGGAAGAGATAAGAAAAGAAGGAATAGGTGGTATAGCTCAAAGGAATAGGTATAGCTCACATCTTAAGTATAGTTAGTTCCTTGAATGACTTATTGAGAAGCTAGGCCCTTTCCTCACTCTCTTCTTAAGGCTAGATCTGCCTTATTGCTATTATTTATTATTAGCCGATATGGAGACTGTAGTATCAAGATTAGAGGGAGGCGGCTTTCTCTCTCTCTACCTCTAGTCAAAAGGCGATTGTGGACAAGAGAAAGGGTGAGGAACGAACAAGGAGCGGAGGAAAATGAGGCCTAGGAGAGGTGCGAATCAGAGCTAGAAGTAGAGGCCGATGGGAGCATTCATTCCTCAGAGAAAGGATAAATTCCGCATCGCATAAGACCCGAATTGGCCGATCTCAAGCTAATGACTAGCCTATGCCTATAGATAGATCAATGGAAGACTCTCTTTATCTTATAGAATTTGACTTTGAAAGTAGAGTGTAAAACATCCTCTGCCTTAGGCATAAAGAAGTCAATCGTTTAGCTTTCTTTTTCCGTCTGTCTTTTTCTTCTTCGTGCTGCTGGTAGTTTTGAAGGGCTTTGTCTTTCGATGTAGTTCCTTTGCTTGGGCTTCTGCAGAAGAAAGTAGGTTCATAATGAGAAAGGGATTTGCTCAAGCTGTTTCCATTGTGGTCGGTTCTACTGCTATTACCACTGCTGCTGCACCCTTATCCCAACCAAGGTGGTGGTTCCGCTCAACAACTATTCTGATTTCAGAAAAAGACTATCTTATGAAAGATGAAAGAAATAACTTCGAAACGATCATGCCAAAGGCACTTCGGAATCAAATAAAGGCATCACATAAGGAATCGGGCAACCCCCCTCTGAAACTATTAGGCTTACTCCTCAGGGAATAGTTTTCATGAGGCCAAAACCACGAATATCTTCGTTTAAGATAAGAGTGTATAAAATAAAGTCTAAATTTCAGGATCTTCCGTTGCTTTCAAAAGGGTAAGTCACTTCTTGCACAGATTATCCGCTACGCTCCTGATTGCTTGACTTTGCCTCTTTTACTCGCTACGCCCTATGCCTTAGCTTAAGTGCTTAACCCGGCGACGATCCGGGTAGTCAAGTAAATCGATGCCTTTTAAAATAGACCATTTCTAGCATATAGGATTCAGACTAGGTCCCTTCTTAGAGTCCGCTAGAGGAGCGGATGGTGCTAGAATATGCATTCTTTGACAGAGAATAGAATAAACAAGAGGAAAAGGCAATGAGATTGTTAATCTAAATGCGCTCTTCTTCCTTGCCGATATGACTTTCTTACCTTCTCTTTTTTAATAGACGAGGAGGAATAGCAAGGCAAATAGCCTATATCAAATGGCAATCGCTGCCATTCAGATTAAGACAGCCTGGGGAAAGAAAGGCTGCCCTTCGTGCTCCACAGTCTCATATAACATAGGTCAATGGCATCTTTCTGCCTAATCAGTGCAATCCGGTTAATCCCTCAGAGCTGATTCAATTGCATTTGTAAGAGCGGAGTTGTCAACTTCTCTTCCTCCAACAGTTTAGTCTGTGCATTCATGTGCAGCAGATTCGTTCACAGACGATTCAATAGCAACCCCTCTTTGCAACCTATACCTCTAAAGTAGGGTTCTTGCCTT